TTTTAGAAATTTATAATTCATCTGTTTTACTGGATGGAATTTCAATGAATTAGTTCATAAAAACTAGGAAGTCCTAGTTTTTCAATAAAAAAATAGTATTTTACTTATACTTACTTAATGCTTAAAATACTTAATACTTCAACTTAATATTACCTAAGACTTGGATTTCATTCTGGTAGTTCGATCGTGAAATTTATTTGTTTCGATATTTCATTTCCGGAATATGAGCGTGTGACTTGTTATAATTGATCCTATTGATAATACAGAGAATGGACCTGTCATCTCTATCAAGATGATTCTACCTCGTCAGATATTTATTATAGTCTCTGAAGCACGGACTATATAGAATAGATCAAGAAAAGAAATATTTGAACTATGATTCATACCTATTATTCAGACCTCGCAACCGGATTAAAAAAAAATGGAAATAGGTCTTTTATAAATAAAACAATTTTTTCTTTCATACTTCTTTTGACCAAAATAAACCTCTTTCTCTATATTTTGTTGAGTTATTACATTCATTGAAGAAGTGATGATCAAATGGTTTTTACTCAGAAAACCTTTGAGTTTAGTTTTGGCTTTCTTAAATCATCGTGGTTCTAGTATGAATCTGAGGTTTCAATTGATTCATAGGGTCTCAACAAGAGAATTCCTATCAAACAAACAAAAAAAAAAATAGGGAAGAGAAGATTCAAGAGGCCTGTCACGATTAACATAAAGAAAGATGGATGAGCCAACTTGAGATTTTATTTCTTAGCATTATCATCACAAAGAAGAGATTCCGGATTTTTCTTACTTCGTATCTTTGGGTCAAATCGAGTCAAGCGGCTAAGCCACAAGAAGTTTGAAACTCTCTATTCCATATCCGTTGAACCCAGTATTTGTGTGTTTCGGTTTGAGCCGTACGAGATGAAATTCTCATATACGGCTCTCAGAGGGGGAGTCTTTCTTGGGTTACCTATCTCAATAAAGTATATGATTGGTTCGAGGAACGTCTCGAGATTCAAGCGATTGCAGATGATATAACTAGTAAATATGTTCCTCCTCATGTCAACATATTTTATTGTCTAGGGGGGGTTACGCTTACTTGTTTTTTAGTACAAGTAGCTACGGGTTTTGCTATGACCTTTTACTATCGTCCAACTGTTACAGAGGCTTTTTCCTCTGTTCAATACATAATGACTGAGGCCAACTTTGGTTGGTTAATTCGATCAGTTCATCGATGGTCAGCAAGTATGATGGTTCTAATGATGATCTTGCACGTATTTCGTGTGTATCTTACAGGTGGTTTTAAAAAACCCCGCGAATTAACTTGGGTTACAGGGGTGGTTCTCGCTGTATTGACCGCATCTTTTGGCGTAACTGGTTATTCCTTACCTCGGGACCAAATTGGCTATTGGGCAGTAAAAATTGTAACAGGCGTGCCTGAAGCTATTCCTATAATAGGATCACCCTTGGTAGAATTATTACGTGGAAGTGCTAGTGTGGGCCAGTCTACTTTGACTCGTTTTTATAGTTTACATACTTTTGTATTGCCTCTTCTTACTGCCGTATTTATGTTAATGCACTTTCCAATGATACGTAAGCAAGGTATTTCGGGTCCTTTATAGAGAAGGCAGATCATAGATATTTGTAATTTATCATATCGGGGAGGAACAAGAGTCTTTCATTGCTACAAATATGGATTATTTAAAAATAAGGCATGTTATTTGGATACTTCTATTCAACTCTGAAGTATTGTTTATTTGATACGAATCAAATAGTTGAAGTATATTTTTCTAAAAGAGGATGGATTATGGGAGTGTGTGACTTGAACTATTGATTGGTCCATGCAGATATATGATTTTATCCGCCACGTTGGAATTCACAACCTAACGTGTCTCCGCATCCAACCATCACGTCAGTCCCTTATATGTAGCATAGGATAGGCCGGTTCACTTGAGGAGAATATTTTCTATGATCATACCCGAATCATGTCATGCATGAACAGGCTCCGTAAGATCCCTAGACTAGAATGATCCAATGTTCTATTTATTCCACTTTTTTTGATTTTTCTTTTTTTTTTTAGTAATTTTCTTATAATTAATTTATAGTATTAATATTTCGTATTAATTTGATAGTAATCTTAGTAAGTTTTTTATAGTATGTAGATGCATTCATTTCCTCTGCATCGACCCTGAATCTATGATACTATTGGAGTTAAATAGGGGATCTAAAGAAGAACAGGGGCTAGACTTTATTAGTAACAAGTAAAAATTTTGTATTTTTGTATGTAATATGTAATACAATCGAGATGTTGTGGGGATAAATACCAACCAAAAGACATGAGACAATCCAAAAAGCACTTGATCATGATCAAATTTGTAAGCCTACTTGGATATTGAGCATTTCCTTGTTGCCAGAACTGAATTCTTTGCAATTAATAATGAATCGTTGAAACTCGGGGAAATGGAATTTTATAAATCTTTTCTTACATAGAGTCATTCTACATTATATATGTAGATATATATGAAATATAGATCTTCTATGGACCTATTTATGTTCTATGGATCTATTTCTGTGATTCTTTTGATTCTTGCTCGAGCCGGATGATAAAAAATTATCATGTCCGGTTCCTTTGGGGGATGGATCCACAAGAATTCACCTATCCAAATAACAAAGAAACCTGATTTGAATGATCCTGTATTAAGAGCTAAATTGGCTAAAGGGATGGGACATAATTATTATGGAGAACCTGCATGGCCCAATGATCTTTTATATATTTTTCCAGTAGTAATTCTAGGCACTATTGCATGTAATGTGGGTTTAGCAGTTCTAGAGCCGTCAATGATCGGTGAACCAGCGGATCCGTTTGCAACTCCGTTGGAAATATTACCCGAATGGTACTTCTTTCCCGTATTTCAAATACTTCGCACAGTACCCAATAAGTTATTGGGTGTTCTTTTAATGGTTTCAGTACCAATAGGATTATTGACAGTACCTTTTTTAGAGAATGTCAATAAATTCCAAAATCCATTTCGTCGTCCAGTAGCTACAACAGTCTTTTTGATCGGTACCGCAGTAGCTCTTTGGTTAGGTATTGGAGCAACTTTACCTATTGAGAAATCCCTAACTTTAGGTCTTTTTCAAATTGATTAAACCGTGAAATACCACGACATAGGTATCTAAGGAAGATCCCCTTCTGGATCTTCCCTAGATACATCAATCTTATTATGATCTATTCTGCAAATATATGGACCGTGTCGGAGATTAAAAACTTATTCTATTCTTTATTTATTTCTAAAAACTAAAAAAAGAAAAAATTCCAATGGATTTAAAATGAAAACTTTTTCTTAGGTAAATTGATTGCAAAATGCTTCTGTAGAGTGCCCAATATCTGTTTTACATCTTCTATTCGAAAATATTTTATTTTCATAAGATCTTCTTGACTGTTACTCAAAAGGTCCAATAATGTATGTATATTGGACCTTTTGAGACAATTATAGGTCCTGGAAGACAATTCTGATTGGTCAATAAAAATACATGTCAATGGAATTTCTTTTTTGTTTTTCTTGAGATTAGTGAATCTGTCTTGAAAGGAAAAAAGGGGCAGATTCCATCTGTTTTCATTTTCCTCGAAATTCATGCCCTCTTCCTCTGCATGTAGAAAAGGAATCAATAAATCAATCAAATTACGAGAAGCCTCATAAAGTGCTTCTTTAGGAGTTAAACTTCCATTCGTCCATATTTCTAGAAAGAGTATCTCTTGTTTTTCATCCCCATTCCCATAAGAATGAATACTATGATTCGCATTTCGAACAGGCATAGATACAATATCTATAGGATAACTTCCATCGTGAGAGTCGTTTGTGGATTTCATATGATATCCGCGATCTCTCTTGATTTGTAATTCAATATACAAATCAATTGGTTCTGTCAGGTTAGCTATATGCTGTGTCGTATCAACTATTTCTACAGAAGGTGGTGAGATGATATCTTGAGCTGTTATGTATTTTGGACCCCTGACGCAAATGGATGCGTCCCTAACTCCATAGAGATTACTTCTCAATACAATCTCTTTCAAATTTATTAAAATCTCATGTACTGATTCTTCAATACCTGCTATTGTAGAATATTCATGCAGCACATTTTCAGATGTTGCACGTGTGATACATGTTCCTTCTATTTCTCCAAGTAAAGCCCTTCGCATGGCAATACCTATGGTATCGGCTTGACCTTTCATAAGCGGGGACAAAACGAAACGACCATAATAAAGACGCTTGCTGTCTACTCTTGATTCAACACATTTCCACTGTAGTGTTCGAGTGGATCCTGCTACTTCTTCTCGAACCATACTCTTATTTTTCTTTTATTTATGATTATTGGATTAGATCATTGAATCATTTATTTCTCTTGGAATCTCTTGAATTCTTATTTCTACACACGTCTTTTTTTAGGGGGGCGACATCCATTATGCGGCATGGGTGTTACATCACGTACGAAACTTAATAGCATCCCATTTCTACGAATGGCTCGTAATGCCGCATCTCTTCCGAGACCTGGACCCTTTATCATAACTTCTGCTCGTTGCATACCCTGATCAACTAATGTACGAATAGCATTAAATGCCGCGGCTTGAGCAGCATAGGGTGTTCCCTTTCTTGTACCTCTGAATCCAGAAGTACCTGCGGAAGCCCAAGAAACCACCCGACCTCGTACGTCTGTAACAGTTACAATAGTATTGTTGAAACTTGCTTGAACATGAATAACTCCTTTTGGTATTCTACGTTCACTCTTATTTGAACCAATACGTGCATTCTTACGTAAACCAATTTTTGATATAGGTTTTGTCATATTTTATTAGATCATATTCATAAGAATAAAATAAAAAGAAAGAAGAATCAGAAATCTACATAAAGATACAGATAAAGGAATATCCATTTCATATGAAAACAAATTCTTTTTACATGTACATGTTACATGTACATGAGTTTTTCTTTTAAAAAGTTCTTGATTTAAAACTTGAGAAGGATTACCCCTGTCTCTGTTTATGTCTCGGATTGGAACAAATGACTCTAATTCGTCCCCGCCTACGAATCAAGCGACATTTTTCACAAATTTTACGAACAGAAGCCCTTATTTTCATATTTATTATTCCTTACTTTCATTCTGAATCTATTTTTTTTTTTGAAAAAAAAATCAGTTTATTGCATTTTTGAACTTCGAATTATATCCCTACGAAAAGGATGTTTAAAAGAATGATCTAATCGTTCGAATCTTTTTTGCGAAGTCTATAAATTATACGTCCCCTGGTTGAATCATAACGACTCATTTCAATTTTGACTCTATCTCCGGGTAGTATACGTATAAAACTGCGCCGGATTCTTCCTGAAATATAACCTAGAATTAGATCTTCATTATCTAACTGAACTCGGAACATACCGTTGGGAAGTGATTCAGTAATTAAACCCTCATGAATTAATTTTTGTTCTTTCATTCCAGGGAACCCCCTTTAAGTATCAACTAATAGAGGAAGAGTTCTATAATTCACTTCTCCTCTCTATTTTACAAATAGTAAGTTCGAGAGAAAATTAGGGTATTCAGGAGAATCACCATATATAACACAAAATTTCTCCTCCAATTTTTTCTAGTCGAGCTTCTCGATCTGTCATTATACCTCGAGAAGTAGAAAGAATTACAATTCCCATTCCGCCTAAAATCTTAGGAATTCGTTGATAGTTGGAATAGATTCGTAGACCGGGTCGGCTGATACGCTTTAAAATTATTTTATTCCCTTTCCTAGTCTTTCTATGTCGTAAGGTTAAAACCAAGAATTTTTTTTGACTTTCTTGATGTTTTCGAACATTTTCAATAAAACCTTCTCGTAAAAGTATTTTCACAATGTTTTTAGTGATATTAGTAGATACTATTTGAACTCTTCCCTTTTGATCTATGTCAGCATTTCTTATAGAAGTTAATATATCGGCAATAATGTCCCTACCCATGACGAACTATAGTTATTGGTGCCTCCTAATTTTGATATAATCAACATGCTTCTTTTTTGTTTTATTTTTTATTGAATTTTTTTTTTGAAATTCTTAAATTATAAAAAATTATTAGAAATTTAAAGTATATGCATGAGACACAATCTATTCTATCTATGTCTATTAATCGGATTTCTTTCAGATATTTGAATATTATAAATATTCCATATGATAGATTATAGATATAGAATAGATTCTATATTCTATATATATAATCTATATATATATAGTATAGGATATATCCTATTTTTCATCTATAAGACTTCGGGTGCTAATGAAACTATTTTAGTAAAATTCAATTGTCGCAATTCTCGAGCAATCGCACCAAAAATTCGAGTTCCCTTTGGATTTCCTTCTTGATCAATGATAACCGCTGCATTGTCATCATATCGTATTATCATGCCATTATCACGTTTGAGTTCTTTACACGTGCGTACAATCACAGCTCTAATTATTTCTGATCTTTCTATAGGCATGTTGGGCACTGCTTCTTTGATTACAGCAACAATAACATCGCCAATATGAGCATATCGGTGATTACCAGTTCCTATGATTCGAATACACATTAATTCTTGAGCTCCACTGTTATCCGCTACATTCAAAAGGGTCTGAGGTTGAATCATATCATTTTTATTTTAATCTCTTATTTCAATGCAAGGGATAATGGAAAAAAGAAATATTGTCTGTCCAGAGATAAAGAAATCCGTGGTTGTTTTTTCATTCTCAATACTCCTTCTTATTTTACTTTTGTTTACCTATCCTGAAATAACAAATTGAGTTCGTATAGGCATTTTGCATGCAGCTATTTGCATAGCAGTTTTGGCTACAGTTTCTGATACTCCACTCATTTCATAAAGTATTCGACCCGGTTTAACAACAGATACCCAATATTCGGGGGATCCCTTGCCCGAACCCATACGTGTTTCTGTAGGTCTTAAAGTAACAGGTTTGTCGGGAAAGATACGTACCCATATCTTTCCACCACGACGCGCATATCGTGTCATTGCTCTTCGCCCTGCTTCTATTTGTCTAGCTGTGATCCAAGCAGGTTCAAGTGCCTGAAGAGCGTATCTGCCAAAACAAATATGATTGCCTCGGCAAGATATTCCTTTCATTCTACCTCTATGTTGTTTACGAAATCTGGTTCTTTTGGGGTTATAGTTGATGGTCATTTCTGAATTCCATCTCTACTGCAAAGCTGGACATGAGAGTTTCTTCTCATCCAGCTCCTCGCGAATGAAATGATTCAATAATATTACATATACACATGTATTTATGTATTTCATTCTAATTTCATTCTAAGAAAGAATATACTAATTTTTTTTATATTGAATTTGTTACATAGGTAGTTGTATATATAATGCTTCTTTCTTTTATCAAAATTTCTAAAGTATTTTACTTTACCTCTATTGAATCACGCCAACAGTCATCCAATAAATAAAATTGTTAAATTAAATAAAAATAAAGAAAGTTTTCGCGGGCGAATATTGACTCTTTCCTCCTTCATTTGTAGGGTCAATTCATGACCATTTAGAAGAAATCCATTTTTTCTTGGTTCATTCCGCCATCCTACCCAATGAATCATTAGGATTGATTCGTTTTCAAGAAAATCCTATGTAATCACAGGTTCCATCGTTCCCATAGCTTCTCTATTAATACTTAGGCCTGAACTCTGCAATGGAGCTCTCAACAAAATCTGTTATTTGTTTCCGAGTCAATCTCCTCAGTTTTTTTTAACCCGAAGCTCAATTCAATTATTCTCTATTTTTTATTATTTCTATTATCTATTTTTCTATCTTTGATATCTTATTATTTCTTTATCTATCTTATTACATACATAATAGACTGACTATATTATCCATATTGATTAGATTATTTAGATTATTATTTTAATTTCATTTTTTTTTTATTATATTTCTTATATTTTCTTCTATGTTTCTATTTTCTTTCTATTTTTTATTTGTATATTTTGTATTTTTATTTGATGTTGATGCTTTATAACACTGCCTTTATTTATGGGGTAATTCTTCATAAACCATACATACGGGAATCATATATCATTGAGATCTTTATTCTCTCTTTCTATCATCCTTCCTTTTTTCCACATCCCTTTTTTTCACAATTCATAATCAGATTTCTTTTTTATGAAAAGAATTTCAGTTGCTACAACTATATGATTGATTCAGTCATATAGTGACTGTTTCTTGGGATCTCGACAATACGAAGCAATAAGTTGGTTATTAGTTTTGAGTTTCTTTAGTTTTTATAGTTACTAAGTTTATAGTGGGGTCAGCCTTTTTTTTTCAATCTCAATTCTCAACTCTAAAGAAAAAATTAACGAGTCACACACTGAGCATAGCAATTATACTAAAATCTAAATTAAATTTAAATAAAGGGTAAATCAAATTTTTATTCAACCTTATATAATTATAATTGTTCGTTTTTCTTTGATTAAGAAAAAGAAGAAAAGAGTTTCTAAATTTTTTCTATCGATGAGCAGAATGGCGAGATAAAGAAAGGTCCATTATTCTTATTTTCTTATTCTTGGTTTACAAATATCCAAATTTTGATGCCTAAGACTCCATAGATAGTTCTAATTGTATGGGAACAGTGATCAATTTTAGCGCGAATTGTTTGTAAAGGAACCCTGCCTTCTCTGATCCATTCGACACGTGCAATCTCTTTTCCGTCGATACGCCCTGCAATTTGCACTTGAATTCCTTTTGTACCCGTTTGTTCAGTTAATTCAATAGCTTTTTTCATTGCCTTTCGAAATGAGACTCTATTTTTTAATTGTAAAGCTATATATTCTGCAAGAATATTAGGTTGTCCATAAGGCTTTTCAATTCTTGTGATAGCAATGTTGAGTCTCCGATTTACAGAATGAAACTCTTTTTGTACATTCATCTGTAATTCTTCGACTCCCCGTGTTCGTCCTTCTATTAATAAATTGGGAAATCCAATATAGATTATGACTTGAATCAAATCTATTCTTTTTTTAATTCCTATACGGACAATTCCTTCTAAACCCGAGGATATTTTCTTATTTTTTTTTACATAGTCCTTAATACAATTCCGTATTCTTTCATCTTCTTGTAGACCCATGGAAAAATTCTTTGGTTTTGCGAACCAAAAAGAATGATGACTTTGAGTTATTCCAAGTCTGAAACCAAGTGGATTTATTTTTTGTCCCATATTTTTCTATTATTTTTCCATCCATTTTTTTCTAAATAGGAATCTAAATTTTATATTTTTCTTTTAAAAAAATCTTTATATGACAAGTGGTTTTTTTTATCAGATAATTACGTCCTCGAGCCCGGGGTCTTAACTTTTTCACAATAGCACCTCTATTGACTTCAGCTTTACTAATAAATAAATCAGCTTCATTCAAACCCATATTATGACTAGCATTTGCTGCTGCAGAATAAACTAATTTTAAAATTGGATAAGATGCCCAATAAGGCATTAGTTCCAGTATCATGAGTGTTTCCTCATAAGAACGTCCGCGAATCTGATCAATTACTCTTCGTGCTTTGAAAACAGACATACATATATGTTGAGCTAAAACTTTTGCTTCTCTATCCGAATTTTTGTTCTTTATCATAAAAGTTCTCCCCCGCCAATGAATGATAAGTGCCTAGGTGAAGTATAGTATAAGATAAGTCAGAAAAGTATAAGTCTTATTAGTATACTAGAAAAAGAAAATAAATATACCTATACTCTTACTATAAGATAAAGACTCTTAAGTCTAAATACTATTAAGATAAGGCTTTTCACATGAATACTTAGTAGAACGACTAACGACGAGATTTATTATCGTTTCTCGCGTGTCTCACGAAAGTGAGAGTAGGTGCGAATTCTCCCAATTTGTGACCGACCATACGATCTGTGATATAAATAGGTAAATGTTCCTTTCCATTATGAATAGCGATTGTATGGCCAATCATTGTGGGTATAATGGTAGATGCCCGAGACCA